CCCGAAGAGCGGGGGATTTCGTGACATTTCTGATTGGCTGTCTTGTATTTCTAATAAGTTGTTTAATCGTTGGCATGTTGAATGATATACATAATGAGCTGGTTTAGATCGATCCTAACCGGATGATTATGAATTACTTCTATTTAATAAAATTAATAAAATATTGAACTCTGCAAGAAGATAAAAAAAGAAATCGCCGATTTGCGCTAAATCCATCCTATTTTCTATTTTCATTCAACTGCTACAAGATCAACAATTCCATAAGCTTGCGCTTCTGTTGCTGACATAAAAACATCTCTTTCCATGTCTTCGGATACAACCCATAGGGGTTTGCCCGTTCTTTGTACATAAACCCTTGTGATGGTTTCACGCAGTTTTAGCAGTTCTTCCGCTTCCAAGATAGCTTCTCCCGTTTGTGCTTCATAAAAAGCACTAGCGGGTTGATGAATCATTACCCTGATGATATAACATAATCAAGTTTCTTCTATCTATACCATGGAGTGAAGAGAAAATAAATAAAGATAAAAAAATACTTAAGAAAAAAAAATAGAATAACCGTACGGGCATTTTTTATGTATTGCATACGGCTCTACAATAAAATGGATCCTCTTTACCCTCCATCGCAGAAAGAGACAAATAGGATCTATGAGACTCATATTGGTAAATGATCAAATTACCACCCTTCTTTTTGGAGGAGTTAAAAAATACTATGATGGTTCCGTTGCTTTATATATTTCTTATTTCTTTTTTGGTATTTATTTGTCTGTGATTCAGCAATCCCAAAGTTTCTTTTTGATCCGATCAAATAAAAAAATATGTTATTTATACAATAAATATTGTTAAGAGATCTATGGTATGAAAAAAAAGTTTGTGACGCTGAACAGGATTCCCGATGGATAAGATAAAATCAGAAATACCCTTTATTTCATACTACTCTCTCGATATAGAATCTAATTTTTTGAAAAAATAATAAAAATTTTCTCTTATCGAATTCTAAATGCCATGCTATTTTTACTTAATATTCCTATTTCATATGGCGAAGGCATAGTCTTTTGTTTCTCTCAAAAAAACCTCATTGGCGCCAAGCGTGAGGGAATGCTAGACGTTTGGTAATTTCCCCTCCAACCAGGATAAAAGATCCCATTGAAGCAGCTAATCCCATGCATATTGTATGTACATCTGGTCGCACAAATTGCATAGTATCATAAATAGCTACTCCAGGTATTACCCATCCGCCAGGAGAGTTTATAAACAAATACAGATCTTTGGTATCATCCTCAATACTGAGATATACCATAAGACCAATAAGTTGATTCGAGATCTCGCTATCAACTGCTTGGCCTAAAAAAAGGAATCTCTCTCGATAAAGTCGGTTGATTCGGGTAAAGTTGTATCCCTTAGGAACCGTACATGCACTTTTTTCTGCATACGGTTCAAAAAAAATTTCCGAAAAAATCAATGTGTAGATTCCAGCCCCCTTTCGTTTTTTCATATCATACATAGCATAGTAAGTTCTTTCTAACTTTTAACGAAAGGGCTTTTTCTTCGATTTTTCAATAAAGATTCTTTTGACCCCTTTTCTTATCTTAGAATATAAAAAAAGAATTTAAAACTTATCGAATTAACTTATCATTGATGTATTTTTTCATTGAGATCCAAATCACGATGTCATTTTCTTGTTCCTGAATGGGTCTCTGAAATCTTTTTAGGTTTATGTTCTACTCCGGGTAAAGATCCGCCCTATTTTGATTTGCACATATAGGACAAATGCTTCTCTTACCACTTCTTTATTGCTATGACTTCTTAATAATTAATATTAATTATTAATTTTATGCCTTCTGCCAAACCAAATATTTGATGGAATTCATCCATATTACTCGATTGCGTAACGATTTGAGATCCGTTTTCTTTATAAATAGGAATCGAATCATTTATGATATAAGTGGTAATCATATATAATTACCAATTGGATTGTTTTTTAAACGGAGCCTGGATACTTAATTTGATTAGTCCAACGAAGATAACCATAAATTATTCTAATTGATAATAATATAAATTACCTCCAAAAAAAAGGGGGATCGGGTTGCATTGCACTTCACTCTCCTAATTTTTACTTCACGCTCCCAATTTTTGATGATTCAATTAATATGTTTTTTGGGCGAAATAGAGGATATCTCGATCGGGGGAGAAAACGGGGAAATCCCATATGACCCAATATATCTGACAAGTCGCACTATACGTCAATCCAAGATGCATCTTCCTCTCCAGGACTCCGAAAAGGTACTTTTGGAACACCAATAGGCATTAAATAAAAGAAAAAAGAACTAAATACTATATTTCACTTTGATGTGGAAACGTAAGAATGGGTTTATTATCTTTATAATATTAGCCCTTGTATTAGTTTATCCATAGATTAGAAAACTTCATACATAATATAACATAATATAATAAAATGAAGACAGAATGAATAAAGAAAAATTATTACAAATAGGTCTTTCTA